AAAGTAAGAATGAGAGCTCCTTTCTTCTTTTTTGTTCCCCTAGAATTTCGAATTCATTTCTAATTGGAGCTGTGGAGCTCTATCCATTTATTTATTAATATTAACTTTAACTCGACCCACCTTTGATTCATTTTGTTATGTTCTACACAAATAATTCAAACAGGGTTTGGAATCGGTCTGGTAAGAATAAAATATTCTCAGAATTCTTCATTAATACGACATGCTATTTTTTCCACTCATTCCTTTTAGGATCAGTCATAGTCTTACAAACCATACCGATGGTATGGACGAACCCTTTCTTCATACAAATGCGTAAAAGCTGTTAGTCGCACTTAAAAGCCGAGTACTCTACCATTGAGTTAGCAACCCAACCAAAATAATTAGATTATGGAGATAGAATCAAAATCAAAAGAAATAAAACGATTGAATAGAAAAAGCTCTCAAATAAAAATAGAAAATATAGGTAAAGTCCAAATTGATAGATAATTTCTTATTTCTTATGCTATTCATTGCTTAACACATTGCTTAAGGTTTCTTTTTTTTCTATTTCTTTTTTTTAATTTAGGGAAAAATGGATCCACAAATAAGATCCAATTACCTAGATTGGATTATACCTATCTGGTACATTGTTGTCAATATGAATGTAAATGTGTTAAGAAAAGAATGAATAAAACAAAAGAATTAACTCAAATTAATTCCATTTTATTTTCACTATCTATCAATTAGAATAATTATAGACTAATAAAGAATCCAAATTAAATGCATAATAGAATCCAAATTAAATGCATACATAATATAATATAATAAAAAAAAACACTATGTAGAACACTATATAGAATATAAGTAGAATAGAAAATCAAAAAAAAACTTCTAATAAAAACTCAGGACTTGGATTGGCACTACATAGAGAATATCTACATAGATACAAATAAAAAACCGTAAGTAGAAAAAGAAAATTCAGAAAGAATTCGAAAAAAATTTCTCAGGATTATTCGATATTCAATCTCAATATACGAAGACTAAGAAAGCCCAAACAATGAAAAACAACCCATTGAAGATAATGTCCAATTTTCCAATTTTTAGGCTAAATTACTTCATTTAATTACTTGATTCCATCTGAATCTTAGTCTTTCTATCAATAAGATTAAAAAAGAAAATAAAGAAGAATTTCACTTATTATACTGTTAAATCCTCAACAAAAGGTTGTTTAAAAAGACAAGAAAATCTTTATCCTTATTTATATTTATTTATTTCGATTTTTTTCTATTATCTATTATTATTATAAAAAGAAAAAATATATAGAATATATATATATAGAAGCAATATGCTTTATATAAGCAATATGCTTTGGGACGGAAGGATTCGAACCTTCGAATACCGGGACCAAAACCCGTTGCCTTACCACTTGGCGACGCCCCATTTCCGTTTCTATATTCGATTTAACACTAATTAAATCGAGTAGTAATATTAGTAATTAATATTACTATTTGTATTAATAATATGTTAAACGCGAGTTAAACAAAATGTCTTGATCATCTTGATCATAATAAAGAATTCAATTAAGATATTGTATGAAAATAGGATTTCTTCTATTCTTTTCTTTTTTTAATTGAGAATTGAAGGATTTTTGATTGGGTGGATGAGTTTAAAGTTTTGAGTCTACCTTACTTTAAATATCCATTTTATATCAATGGGATATTAATAACTCAGTCAAAAGTCAAAATACAATTATCTTTAGGAAAAAGATGTTTGTTATGCTTAATATTTTGAGTTTAATTTGTATCTGTCTTAATTCGGCCCTTTATTCAAGCAGTTTTTTGTTTACAAAATTGCCGGAAGCATACGCTTTTTTGAATCCAATAGTAGATGTTATGCCAGTAATCCCCCTGTTCTTTTTTTTATTAGCTTTTGTTTGGCAAGCTGCTGTAAGTTTTCGATAAGATTTGGAATACTGTCCTAGAAGAATTCATGATTTATTCGAGAAAAAATTCTAACAATTTCTAAGATCAGATAAGTCTTCTAAATTCTAATAAAAATCCTGAATTCAAACATTGAAATTTTTGTATAGATGCGAAAAATCTGGATTACCCCATTTCCTCATTCTGATTGATTTTCCATTCGATCGAAAGAGACCCCATTCATTGGGGTCTCCACAATATATCTAATTGTAGGTATGAAAGAAGTATGAAAGAAAATTTTTGGGAATGAAAGACTTGATTCTTATTACAAATAAATTTAGAAAAATTTATTCTATTTCTATATTTCTAGAAATTTACAATTTCTAGAAACCGCTCCGTTTCTTGGTGTGAAAATCGAATATGTGATATAAAAAAGATATAAAAAAGGGAATCTAGTTTCTTTTTTTTTTTTGCAAACCAAAAAAAGATCTTGGAGATTATCTAATGCTTACTCTTAAATTCTTTGTTTATATATATATACTTTCCCTTATTATAGTATGCAGCCACAATATCTCTCTGAATTCCAAAATCCAGAATCGAAATAAGTTGTCTCTCTCTTCCTAGCTCCTATAAATTGAATTAGATTGATTCAAACTGAACTAAAGATTGCATTTCCATTTCGACTTTGTTTATCTACGATATATGAGGATCCCCGCTAAGCATCCATGGCTGAATGGTTAAAGCACCCAACTCATAATTGGCGAATTCGTAGGTTCAATTCCTACTGGATGCACACCAATGGGACCCTCCAATAAGTCTATTGGAATTGGCTCTGTATCAATGGAATCTCATCATCCATACATAACGAATTGGTATAGTATATTCATATCATAACATATGAACAGTAAGAACTAGCATTCTTATTGAGACTCGAACTCATAGGGAAGAAAATAGATTTATGGATGGAATCCAATATGCAGTATTTACAGACAAAAGTATTCGGTTATTGGGGAAAAATCAATATACTTTTAATGTCGAATCAGGATCAACTAGGACAGAAATAAAGCATTGGGGCGAACTCTTCTTTGGTGTCAAGGTAATGGCTATGAATAGCCATCGACTCCCCCGAAAGGGTAGAAGAATGAGACCTATTATGGGACATAGAATGCATTACAGGCGTATGATCATTACGCTTCAACCGGGTTATTCTATTCCACCTCTTAGAAAGAAAAGAACTTAAATCAAAATACTTAATAGCATGATGATCCATTTATACAAAACTTCTACCCCGAGCACACGCAATGGAGCCGTAGACAGTCAAGTGAAATCCAATACGCGAAATACACGAAAGAATTTGATCTATGGACAGCATCATTGTGGTAAAGGCCGTAATGCCAGAGGAATCATTACCGCAAGGCATAGAGGGGGAGGTCATAAGCGTCTATACCGTCAAATCGATTTTCGACGGAATGAAAAAGACATATATGGTAGAATCGTAACCATAGAATACGACCCTAATCGAAATGCCTACATTTGTCTCATACACTATGGGGATGGTGAGAAGAGATATATTTTACATCCCAGAGGGACTCTAATTGGAGATACCATTATTTCTGGTACAGAAGTTTCTATAAAAATGGGAAATGCCCTACCTTTGAGTGCGGTTTGAACTATGGATTTACGTAATTGGAAGTAACCAATTAGGTTTACGACGAAACCTAGAAATCGATCACTGATCCAAATTGAGTACCTCTACAGGATAGACCTCAACAGAAAACTGAAGAGTAACGGCAGCAAGTGATTGAGTTCAGTAGTTCCTCATATCAAATATCAAATTATTGACTCTAGAGATATAGTAATATGGAGAAAACAAAATTGTTTCAAGCACCGACAGAACCAGAAGCGCCCCTTGTTTCAAAGAGAGGAGGACGGGGTATTCACATTTCATTTGATGGTCAGAGGCGAATTGAAAGCTAAGCAGTGGGAATTCTAAAGATTCCCCGGGGGAAAAATTGAGATGTCTCCTACGTTACCCCCAATATGTGGAAGTCTCGACGTATGTGGAAGTTTCGACATATGTGGAAGTATCGACGTAATTTCATAGAGTCATTCGGTCTGAATGCTACATGAAGAACATAAGCCAGATGAAGGAACGGAAAGACCTAGGGTGTAGAAGAGCATAACATGAGTGATTCGGCAGATTTTGATTCCTATATATCCACTCATGTAGTACTTTACTTCATTTGACGATATTTTACAATATAGAAGATCCACCTGTATAGATATCATCATCTACACCCAGAAAGCCGTATGCTTTGGAAGAAGCTTGTACAGTTTGGGAAGAGGTTTTGATTGATGAAAAAGAAGAATCTACTTCAACCGATATGCCCTTAGGCACGGCCATACATAACATAGAAATCACACCTGGAAAGGGTGGACAATTAGCTAGAGCTGCGGGTGCTGTAGCGAAACTGATTGCAAAAGAGGGGAAATCGGCCACATTAAAACTACCTTCTGGGGAGGTTCGTTTAATATCCAAAAGCTGCTCAGCAACAGTCGGACAAGTAGGGAATGCCGGGGTGAACCAAAAAAGTTTGGGTAGAGCCGGATCGAAATGTTGGCTAGGTAAACGTCCTGTAGTAAGAGGAGTAGTTATGAACGCTGTAGACCATCCCCATGGGGGTGGTGAGGGGAGGTCCCCAATTGGTAGAAAAAAACCCGCAACCCCTTGGGGTTATCCGGCACTTGGAAGAAGAAGTAGAAAAAGGAAGAAATATAGTGATAATTGGATTCTTCGTCGCCGTAGTAAATAGGAGAGAAAATCGAATTTTTTTTTTAGAAGAAAAAAATCAAATAACAAAAAAAATAGGAGAAATTCACTGTGACACGTTCGCTAAAAAAAAATCCTTTTGTAGCAAATCATTTATTAAGAAAAATAAAGAAACTTAACACAAAGGCGGAAAAACAATTAATAGTAACGTGGTCCCGGGCATCCACCATCATACCTACAATGATTGGCCATACTATCGCTATCCATAATGGAAAAGAAAAAATACCTATTTATATAACAGATTATATGGTGGGTCATAAATTGGGAGAATTTTCACCTACTCTTTATTTCAGGGGGCATCCAAAAAATGATAAAAAATCTCGCAAAAAATGATAAAAAATCTCGTCGTTAAATTGATTATTTATTTACTTTTACAAGTAATTAGAATACTAATCCTACTTAATTGGATTATTTATTGACCTTTAGAACTAATTAGAAAACTAATCCCTTTTCTAGTTTTTTTACTTTTTTTATAGATTAATTTTTGAAATGAAAATGAATAGTCGAATCCAGAAAGAAGAAAGAGAAGAAAAAGAGAATATGGATGCTGTTTATTAAGAAGAGGACGAAGTTATACGATAGAAAGACTAACTTGTCATATAAATATTGTATTGAAAGATATATCCTTATATGAAGAATATAAGATATGCTTAAAACTTCGAATAAGTCAAAAAAAGTCCACAAATATGACATTTCATGATATATATTATAGTAATGGGGGATTATGGCACAAAAAATCAATCCACTCGGTTTCCGACTTGGTACAACTCAAAATCATCATTCTCTTTGGTTTGAACAACCAAAAAATTATTCTCAAGGTCTACAAGAAGATAAAAAAATAAGAACCTCTATCCAAAATTATGTACAAAAGAATTGCAAAATTCCTTCCAGTGTTGTAGGGATTTCACGTATCGAGATTCAAAAACAAATTGATGTGATTAAGGTTAGAATATATCTGGGATTCCTAAAATTATTAATGGAAAGGAAACCAAAAAGAATCGAAGAATTACAGAGGAATGCAATCGAAAAATTGCAGACGACTGGAATCGAAGAATTACGGATGATTGTACAAAAAGAACTTAATCCTATAAATCGAAAACTGAACATTAATATTACAAGAATTCCAACTCCTTACACGGATCCTAATATTCTTGCAGAATTTATAGCCGAACAAGTAAAGAATCGAGTTTCATTTCGCAAAGCAATGAAAAAGGCTATTGAATTAGCCAAGAACGCCGATACAAAAGGAATTCAAGTAAAAATTGCAGGGCGCCTTGGCGGAAAAGACATGGCACGCGTCGAATGGATTAGAACAGGTAGGGTTCCTTTACAAACCCTTCGAGCTAAAATTGATTATTGCTCCTATACGGTTCGAACTATTCATGGGGCATTAGGCATAAAAATTTGGATATTTGTAGACGAAGAATAGTCAACCTTTACTTGACTTAATCTTTACATTATACCCTTTGATAGAACAAAAAATGAGAAATTCTTTCATTCTTTTTCTGGCTAAGCAAAAAAAGAAAAATGAAAAAATTCTATTTCTATTCTATAAGGTTAAATAAAATAAAAAATTCGATTGATTATTTAATGTACTTGCTATGCTTAGTGTGTGACCCGTTGGTTTTTAAAGGTCAATCTAAAAAAAATAAACTGATCCTTACTATGAATGAATAAATATAGAATTAATAACCAACTCATCGCTTCACATTATCTGGATTCAAAAAAGCAGTCAAGATATGATATATTGGCCATTGCATTGTAGGAATTGAAATCTTTTTTACATTACATAAATAAAAGAAAAAGCAATTTGATTATGAATTGTAAAGCAAAATAAAAAATTATACAGATAAATGATAGGGTGAGAGAAAGAAAAAAAAAATTAATGATATATGATTCCAATATGTAAGGTCTACGAGTCATCTCGTAAAAGCTAATGTAATAAAGCACCAATAGCTATTTATTGATAGTTCAAATCCTACTCATAAAACAAAAAATTAAGAGCCTCGAGCCAAGAAAGACTGATAAAATTGGCTCAAGAAAAAATTGCATCGGAGGCTTCATTGTAGAATTAAGACCTAACCATTAACCAAGAAGCGATGGGAACGACGGAACCTGTAAAGACATAAGATTCTATTGAAAAAAAAATCTTAAAAATTTCTTAATGGGCAGGATGGCGAAACGAACCAAGAAACAATCCATTTTTTTTTTGAGAGGTTTGGGGATAACCCTACAAATAAAGTAAATATTGAAAGAGTAAATATTCGCCCGCGAAGGTTTTTTTATGTTATTGGATTTATATAAATTTGAAGTGATCTGATATCATAATCATAATAAATACAAATATAGATTCATTAGAAGATTATAACAAAAAAAGCCCATTATCATTATATCAAAATTATAGAAAATAATTATCTACAAATTTGAATTTCAAATTATCTATCAATCTAGAATTGACATAGAATACATAGTTCTATATAAAAAAATAGATACAAATTTCGAATAAATAGATTAGATGAAATCTAAAAGAATCTAATGATTCAGTCTATTACTCATCAACTATATGTATATTTTTCTAATTATTTTCATTCGCAAGGAGCTGGATGAGAAGAAACTCTCATGTCCAGTTCTGTAATAGAGATGGAATTGTGAACCAATCATCAACTATAACCCCAAAAGAACTAGATTCCGTAAACAACATAGAGGGAGAATGAAAGGAATGTCTTATCGAGGTAATCGTATTTGTTTCGGTAGATATGCTCTTCAGGCACTTGAACCCGCTTGGATTACGTCTAGACAAATAGAAGCAGGGCGTCGGGCAATGACACGAAATATACGCCGCGGTGGAAAAATATGGGTACGTATATTTCCCGACAAACCAGTTACGGTAAGATCCACAGAAACACGTATGGGTTCGGGGAAAGGATCTCCCGAATATTGGGTAGCTGTCGTTAAACCAGGTAAAATACTTTATGAAATGGGCGGAGTAGCAGAAAAAATGGCCAGAAAGGCTATCTCAATAGCAGCATCCAAAATGCCTATACGAACTCAATTCATTATTTCAAAATAGGAATATAGAACCGAAGAAAAAGGGGACTTTGGAATGAAAAAAAATTGTAAGTTTCTTTTTTTATTTTTGGACAAACAATATTTCTTTTTTTCCTTTTGCATTAAAATAACAGATTCAAAAATGATATGATCCAATCTCAGACCTATTTGAATGTAGCAGATAACAGCGGAGCCCGAAAATTAATGTGTATTCGAATCATAGGGACTGGTAATCGGGGATACGGTCATATTGGCAACGTTATTATTGCTGTGATCAAGGAAGCAGCACCCAATTCCCCTCTAGAAAAATCTGAAGTGATCAGAGCTGTAATTGTACGTACTCGTAAACAACTCAAACGCGGCAGCGGCATTATTATACGATATGATGATAATGCTGCAGTTGTCATTGATCAAAAAGGAAATCCAAAGGGAACTCGAATTTTTGGCCCGATTGCCGGGGAATTGAGGCAGGTCAATTTCACGAAAATAGTTTCATTAGCACCTGAAGTATTATAAGATAAAGCGTTAGAAAAGCATTATAAGATGAGATAGAAAACATTATATAGTTATAGTTTTTGATTATAGTATTTGAATTCAACCGATTAATCAAATGAATTGGTAGATTATGTTTCACGTATATACCTTAATAATAAAATAATGAATTAAAAAAACAAAAGCAAAAAGACTATGTTGATTATATCAAAACTCAAAAACAACCAAAATTTTAGTTTATCATGAGTAAAGACACAATTGCTGATATAATAACCTCTATACGAAATGCTGACATGAGCGGAAAAGGAATCGTTCGAATAGTATCTACTAATATCACTGAAAACTTTTTGAAAATCCTTTTACAAGAGGGTTTTGTTGAAAATGTGAGGAAACATCAGGAAGGCAACAAAAATTTCTTGGTTTTAACCTTACGACATAGACGACATAGAAAAACTAAAAAAAAACAATATAGAACTAGTCTAAAATTAAAACAGATTAGTCGACCTGGTCTACGAATCTATTCTAACTATCAACAAATTCCTAGAATTTTAGGCGGGATCGGAATTGTAATTCTTTCTACTTCTCGGGGTATAATGACAGATCGAGAGGCTCGACTAAAAAGAATCGGCGGAGAAATCTTGTGTTACATATGGTAATCCTTCTGATATCCAAATTATATCCATTTGGATTTTGTTTTGTAAAAAAAAAAGAACAAGTCGGGGGTTTGAATAGCATTGCTGCTACATTAAATTTGCGGATACTTCAAGATAGTTTTATATAGAATATCTTTCTTTTTTATTCTATATTATAGAATCGAAGGATATAGAATATAAAGAACAAAAAGAAATTCACAAAGGTTTACTTACTGAATCACTTTCCAAGGGTATGTTACAGGTTCCTTTAGATAATGAAGATCCCGTTTTAGGTTATGTTTCAAGAAAGACCTAACATTGTTTTATACCACCAGTAAATAGAGTCAAAGCCTCATTATAATTCGACCGGAGAGCGTCTAATTTAGAGACTCCAGAACAAAAATCCGAAAGATTAGGTAATTTTTGAACTTCAATATTTCTTTTTTTTATGGGGATACAATTCAATCAAGATTGAAAAAAAAAAGAATTCTCTTTCTTCAATTTCAATAAAAAGTCTCTATATTCAAAATTAAGGAACACAAAATATGAAAATAAGGCCCTCCGCCCGTAAAATTTGTGGAAAATGTCGACTAATACGTAGAAAGGGACGAATTAGAGTAATTTGCTCTAACCCGAGACATAAACAAAGACAAGGATAATTTTTCTAAATAAAGAAAAGGACTATCTAAACTAAAGGATCTGATAGATAAATACAAATAAAAAAAAGATCTATTTTGACACGAAATGGATATATCCATAGGTCTCGGACTTTTATTTGAGATAAAAAAATATGGTAAAACTTGTAACAAGAATTGTTTGGCGCAAGAGGAGGCGTATTCGTAAAAATGCACGTAAAATACCAAAGGGAGTTATTCATATCCAAGCAAGTTTTAACAATACTATTATAACCGTTACAGATGAGCGGGGTCGGTTGATCTATTGGTCCTCCGCGGGCACTTGTCGATTCAAGGGCCCAAGAAAGGGGACACCTTTTGCCGCTCAAACCGCAGCAGCAGATGCTATTCGGATAGCAATGGATCAAGGTATGCAACGAGCGAAAGTCCTGATAAAGGGTCCGGGTCTCGGAAGAGATGCGGCAT